ATTGATTGAAACTTTAGCATGGGCTCATGAACGCACACCTTTGGCTAATTTGATTCGATGGAGAGATAAGCCAGTGGCTCTTTCCATTGTGCAAGCAAGATTGGTTGGATTAGCCCACTTTTCTGTAGGTTATATATTCACTTATGCGGCTTTCTTGATTGCCTCTACATCGGGCAAATTTGGTTAATTCTTTACTTTATGTTATATGCCGTATTCGCGAGAATATCATATCTTTCGATGGGGAAGGGGGTATACCCCCTTCGATTTCTATTTCTACATCTAGGATCCGACTTGTACCATTGATAATAATAATAACTGAACCATTATGGCAAAGAAAAGTTTGATTCATAGGGAGAAGAAGAGGCAAAAATTGGAACAAAAATATCATTTGATTCGCCGATCCTCAAAGAAAGAAATAAGCAAGGTTCTGTCCTTGAGTGATAAATGGGAAATTCGTGGAAAGTTACAATCCTTACCGCGTAATAGTGCACCTACACGTCTTCGTCGACGTTGCTTTTCTACTGGAAGAGCGAGAGCTAACTATAGAGATTTTGGACTATCCGGACACATACTTCGTGAAATGGTTCAGACATGTTTGTTGCCGGGGGCAACAAGATCAAGTTGGTAAGGATTAAAATGTCACTTCATTTTTCTATTTCGTTCGATGATCGTAGATCATAGAGGGGCCCCTTGACTATTCTGTAGAAATAGGCTATACTATTTCTACAGGTATGGAAGAGGGGCGCATTCAATTCTTGTTTGTTCATTAGTTTCGTTTCTAGGGTTTCCTTTCATCGCGGGATAGAGCAGTCTGGTAGCTCGCAAGGCTCATAACCTTGAGGTCAGGGGTTCAAATCCCCTTCCCGCACCATTTTTTTTTTGAAAAAAAAAAAATGAGACTTTATTCTATATTTTTATTCTATCTTTATTTTTATTCTATTACTAGTAAATAGATTCTATTACTATTAACTAGTAATTAATTAATTAAGACTTTGCTTTTTGCTTTAGAGTGGGAGGTATTTATTATATTACAGTCAACTAGAACGAATCCTTTATCTTTTTAAATACATTACCCTGGGCGGATAGCGGGAATCGAACCCGCGTCTTCTCCTTGGCAAAGAGAAATTTTACCATTCAACTATATCCGCATTGTTCGTTCTTGATACAAAAGGTCTGGATAATATTTGGTCAGAGCTAGATCAGATACTCTTTTGAGGGCCATTTTTTTCAAATTCCATCAATAAATTAACAAATTAATATATTAATAATTTGTTAATTATATTAACATATATTAAGATTCAAATAATTCAAATTCTATTTCTATTTTATTTATTTCAATTTAATATATCTAAATATTTGAAAATTTGAATTTAGTATATCTAAATATATAATACAAATATTATATATTTGTATTATATATTTGAATACAGTTGAATACAGATTTTTTTTGAATCCATTTTTCTTTTTTTTTTATATTTGATTTCATTCATCATTCAAGTTCTATTTATTTAAGTTACAGATTACAGAAGTTTGACTAATGAGCCCCCCCTCCAATTTATTTGCATTTTTGGGGGGACTTATACTTATATTTTTTATTGAATTTTAATGTATCTCACAATCCGAAAAATTCGTGGAAGGGGTCGTTTTTGGATCTGGAATGAATAGATTCAAGAAATAAGAGAATTAAGGATACCCACCAGAAAAACTAATCCGATCCATAATGATGTACCAGAAAATACAATATTTTTATTACTCAACCAACCATCAGGAGAAGCGAATACAACAGGTACGCTAATCAATAAGATTGACGAAGTAGCAATTAATGCAAAAACAGCCAATTGGAAAGCAATAGTCATGTTTCTAATCCTCCAAGCTATCAACAAAAGAACTATACCCTTTAATCCCTCTATCATATCGACCAAACAAACAATTTGAATAAAGTACCACCCACATAGAGGGATTTTACCATGAATCCATTGATTCTATATGACTTATTTCCAACCCCTTTACCACTTTTATTTGGACATGAAATCGAAGGTGATTTTTTTGACTTCCTGTTCACAAAGGGGCATGCTAGATCATGCATCTCATCTATCTATATATACAGATAGATCGACCTATAGATTCACACACAATATCTTTCTATACATGATAGTATCAACTCATATGGCCATGTTCTATTCGGTAGAATAAAATAGAAATTATCTCTTGGAGAGATGGCTGAGTGGTTGATAGCTCCGGTCTTGAAAACCGGTATGGTTCGAAACAAAGAACTATCGAGGGTTCGAATCCCTCTCTCTCCTTTTTTTCTTTTGATCGATGAATTTTTTTCTTTCTTTATTGGCTTTTCTTCTTAAGTTCAAATTTTGAAAATCGTAATAGAATATTAATATTACGAAAAAAAGTAATTATTACGAAAAAAAAGGGGGGGGGGGAATGGCTCGGCTATCCCACCCAGCCGAGCCAGAAAAACAAATGGATTCGATAGAAATTGAAAAAA